CCACTCCCATAATCCATTTTCTCTTCGGAAAATTCCCTTCAACTATTCATGTCAAATAAAAAATATTGCGGAGTTCAAGGGAAATATCCAAATACATGTCTTATTATTTTCAATAATCCATACGTGTATTGTAGCAATGAAAGACTATCGTTCCTCCCCCAATTGATACATGATGCTATCTATGATATATCTTCTCTATAAAGGACCAGAAATACCTTGTTTACGTATCATTGGGAAGTGCATTAACATAAATACGGCAGTAAGAAGCGGCAAGACAAAAGTGTGTAAACTATAAAAACGAGTCAAAGTGGATTGTCCCACACTAGCACTTCCGCGCAATAATTCTACCAAGGGTGATCCTATTAGAGGAATAGCTTCAGGTACACCTGTTACAATTTTCACCGCCCAATAACCAATTTGGTCCCGAGGTAAGGAATAACCAGTTACGCCAAAAGATGCGGTCAATACAGCCAAAACCACACCTGTAACCCAAGTCAATTCGCGGGGTTTTTTAAATCCACCGGTGAGATAGACACGAAATACATGCAGAATCATCATTAGGACCATCATACTTGCCGACCATCGATGAACGGAGCGGATTAACCAACCAAAATTAGCTTCCGTCATTATGTATTGAACAGAAGCAAAAGCATCAGTAACGGTCGGACGGTAGTAAAAAGTCATAGCAAACCCTGTAGCCACTTGTACTAAAAAACAAGTAAGTGTAATTCCCCCTAGACAATAAAATATGTTAACATGAGGAGGAACATATTTACTAGTTATATCATCCGCAATCGCCTGAATCTCAAGACGTTCTTCAAACCAATCATAGACTTTATTGAGATAGGTGCAATTCCCCCTCAAAGAACCGTATAAGAGACTTTCATCTCGTACAGCTCAAGCAAAAACACCCAAATCCCGGTTAGAACGGATAGGTAATAGAAAGTTTGAAACTTTTGAATTTCCGATTCACTCTTCTCTGACGATAGGAAGGAAGAAAAATCCAAAAGCTCTTCTTTGTGGTGATAATACCAAACTCTCAAGTCGGCTCAATTGTCTTTATCTTCATCCTTACGGGCCTCTTGAATGCTCTCTTCCCTATCTTTTTTGTATGTCAATGTCGCTTTTATTAGTTGTTTTCTTTATTATTAATAGGAATTCTCTTGTTAAGACCCTATAGAATCGAGTAAAACCCCAGATTCATACTAGAACCACGATGATTTGATAAAAAGACTAAGCTAAGCCTAAAGATTCCCTGAGTAAGAATGATTGGATCATCGCCTATATTCACAAATAGATAAAATGAAGAAAAATCCAAAGAAACCTTTGGATTTAAGTCAAAATAGGCATAAACAGGTCTTTGAAAGAATAAAAATCTTTCCATTTCTAAATTCGAATTCTTTGAAAAAATCTTTGGGGATCCGGCCGCGAGGTCTGAATATTAAGTATGAATCATAGTTCAAATAGTTCGTAATCGATTTCATATATTCCGTGTTTCAGATACTAGAAGAAATATCCGACGAAGTAGAACCATCTCTCTGAAGATGACAGACCGATTCTCTGTACTATCACTAGGATCCATTCTAACAAGTCACACACTCATATTCCAAAAAGACAGAAAGAAAGAAATTCCACGATCGAACTACCAAAAAAGAACGATCCGAGCTATAAAGATTCCTTTTGTATTGAAAAGCTAGGTTGCGGTTCTTATAGATCTAATTCATTGAAATTCCATCCAATAAAACGGAAGAATTATAAATCTCCAAAATAATAGATAGAAATACCGCAAATAGGGCCATTGCGACACCCATCAAGGGTGTCGTTCCCCACCCCGGAGCGACTTTACCATATTCCGAATTCAACGGTTTTAATAAACTCCCCACATTAGTTCGTTTTGGACCAGATCGAGAATCATTCTCAACAGTTTGTGTAGCCATAAATCCTAGTGTAGTCATTGAGATCTGTTGACTTTGTATACCCTTCCGTTGTAAATAAATGATCTTAGCCTAGATCCATTGCGTTCTAGAAATTTTATAATAATGGAAACAGCAACCCTAGTCGCCGTCTTTTTATCTGGTTTACTTGTAAGTTTTACTGGGTATGCCTTATATACCGCTTTTGGGCAACCTTCTCAACAACTAAGAGATCCGTTCGAAGAACATGGGGACTAGTTGAAGTAATGCGCCTCCCAGGGAGGCGCATTACTTCAACTTCAATTAAGATGATGAAAAAGAAGTTCATTTTTTAGTTGGAACTTTAGGTGGTTCTCTAAAAAAGATAGCGAAAAAAATGATCCCTAGAGTTGAGACTAAGAGGAATGTATAAACCAATGCTTCCATAGATTCGATCGTGATTTACAATTATAGCTTCCAGACCTATTTGTTTTTTTTTTCTTTTTCTTTTATGGGGGACCTTCTCCTGGATACCGAAAGAGCACGAGACAAAAAGGGCGAGTCAAATCAAGATTTCTCTCCTACCCTCTGCCAAGATCAAAATCACTAACCAATCATAAAACGAAAATGGATTCGAAAGACATCAAAAGGGGGTTGTATCAGACTACTTGTCTTCTTGTAGTTGGATCTCCAAGTTTTTGGAATGCTCCAAATTCTACTTGAGCATCCAAATCTGGGTCAATACCGGCAAAAACATCTCTGAACAGGGTTCTAGCACCATGCCAAATGTGTCCGAAGAAGAAGAGCAAAGCAAATGAAGCATGTCCAAAAGTAAACCAACCTCTTGGACTGCTCCGAAACACACCATCAGATTTCAAAGTAGCACGATCTAATTCAAAAATTTCACCTAATTGAGCACGTCTAGCATATTTTTTTACAGTCGCAGGGTCATTATAACTGACTCCATTGAGTTCGCCACCGTAGAACTCAAGAGTTACACCTACTTGTTCGACACTATATTTCGATTCTGCCCTTCGAAAAGGAACATCCGCTCGAACAATCCCGGCTCCATCTACCAAAACGACCGGAAATGTTTCAAAAAAAGTGGGCATACGACGTACAAAAAGTTCACGCCCTTCTTTATCTCTAAAGATAGGATGTCCTAACCATCCGACTGCTATTCCATCCCCGTTATCCATTGAACCCGCCCTGAATAACCCCCCTTTTGCCGGATTATTGCCAATGTAATCATAAAAGGCCAATTTTTCAGGAATTTTAGACCAAGCTTCTGATAAACTTTGATTTTCGGCTAACCCAGTACTAACTCTTCGATATATCTCTTGCTGGAAGTACCCCTGATCCCATTGATAACGAGTAGGTCCAAACAATTCAATGGGGGTAGTTGCTGAACCATACCACATAGTTCCGGCAACAACAAAAGCTGCAAAAAAGACAGCAGCGATACTACTGGAAAGGACAGTTTCAATATTGCCCATACGCAATCCTTTGTATAGGCGTTGAGGTGGTCGGACGCTAAGATGGAATAGGCCTGCTAAGATGCCCAATGTCCCAGCCGCAATATGATGAGAGGCTATTCCTCCCGGAACAAAAGGATCAAAACCCTCGACGCCCCACGCTGGATTTACAGATTGTACTTTTCCAGTTAGTCCATAAGGATCGGACACCCATATTCCAGGACCATACAAGCCTGTTACATGAAATGCACCAAAACCAAAGCAAGCCACCCCCGCGAGAAATAAATGAATTCCAAAGATCTTAGGCAAATCCAACGAAGGCTTTCCTGTACGTTCATCAGTAAATATTTCTAGATCCCAATACACCCAATGCCAGATAGCTGCTAAAAAGCACAAGCCAGAAAAGACAATATGCGCTCCAGCCACACCTTCGTAACTCCAAATACCCGGATATGTTATAGTCCCTCCTGTGATACCCCAACCACCCCATGAATTGATTATTCCTAAACGAGTCATGAAGGGTATAACGAACATACCCTGTCTCCACATTGGATCAAGAACGGGGTCCGAAGGATCAAAAACTGCTAATTCATACAGAGCCATCGAACCGGCCCAACCAGCAACCAGAGCTGTATGCATTATATGAACAGCAAGCAACCGGCCGGGATCATTCAATACGACAGTATGAACACGATACCAAGGCAAACCCATGAAAATACCCCTTTCTCAAAGAAAAAAGACACTACGCAACTTTATTGCATTGGAAAAGACTTATACTCTGACGATCTTATGTCCCCCTCGCCTCGGTGGATTAGTTCAGAGCAAGGGTTCATATTTGTTTTATTCTAGTGGGAAGAATTCTTCCCAATGAAACAATTCCGTTCGTAGGAAAAAAGAGAAGCAGATTTATTCTATACTCGATAAGTACCAATACGCAATGGGACGGTTGAGGCCTTTTCTATGAATGAATAGGCCCATACTTGTTCATCATTACAGGGGTCTATTTTGAATAATTCATGAAAGAGATTATCATCTTCCCACAAGTTTAAGTAGATGCGCGATCTAGAAATCTTCTTTTTCCGAGTTGTAGAAGCGGGTTGTGTTGGAATCCCTTTTTCATTTGAAGGAATTAGTTCGTCGTCCAGTAAGAAGTAAGAGTATTAAATTGTATTCGATAAAAGAAAGAAAACAAAGAATTAAATAAGTGTAAGCACTAGGGGATGCACGCATTGTTGTATTAGATCGAAATACCTAGGTTCTTTCTTGACCTAACTAGAAAGACGAGGCTTTATCCTATAGGACAGCTAAAAGATAGAACCTAGAAAGCAAAAGCGAATAAAAATGACTTGTCTTAGAATCTAGTTGAACCAAAAAACTATTTGATTTTTCGAGTGATCGTGTGATAACTTTTTTCTTCTCATTCATTCTAAATATTCTGTGAATGAACCAATTACGTTACGGAATCTAATATATAATGAGTTAAAAGGAACGTAAACGTTTGATTTTGATAAGATTACTCGTTGTTCTAAAATAGAAAATAGCTTTGATCCAATACAAAAAGAAATGATCAAAATAGGAATACTTTTCTAACTTTATTCCTTAATGAGTCAAAAAAAGTTTCCTTTTTTCATGAAGTTAGACCAACCTGTTCTTATTCTTTCTGTCTAAGTTGATTTGATAATTTCCTCAAGAGTTGCTCAATCAATCCCTTGATTGCAAGTACAGGATGGGGTAGATGTCGTAGATAAGGAACCCACTTCTTTTTATATGCTTGTCACTTTATCTTTTTTAGTATTGTCTATAATAAGAGATGAATCAAAAACTTTCAATTTAGTATTTTTGGTTATCTCCTCTTTTTTTGTACAAATTGAAACTTAGGGAAGTGCTTTTTTATAAACTTATGTATAAAAAGACCGTATTTCATTGAGCTCCCTCATGCCTACTATAACTAGTTATTTTGGTTTTCTACTGGCGGCTTTAACTATAGCCTCCGCTTTATATATCGGGCTGAGCAAAATACGACTTATTTGAAATTCATATTTGAACGGTACAAAACTCAGCAAAAGAAATCGTTCTGCGAAATTCTGTGTACTCTATAATTACTTATCGTGTCAATTGCCAATTCTTGGTCATTGAGATTGATGGTAATTCGGATTAATATTTAGGTATAGATATTACCTCTTTTTTTCTCCTTTCAAACAAATTGAAATGATTGAAGTTTTTCTATTTGGAATCGTCTTAGGCCTAATTCCTATTACTTTGGCTGGATTATTTGTAACTGCATATTTACAATACAGGCGCGGCGATCAATTGGACCTTTGATTAATAACCATCGCGTTTTTGATTGACCTCCTCCTTTAATATCCGGGAGGTCAAATTCAGTCAAGTTAGCGAAGCTATTTCAATCTAAGAAGAACGGAATCGCGCTCTGTAGGATTTGAACCTACGACATCGGGTTTTGGAGACCCACGTTCTACCGATCCTGAACTAAGAGCGCTTTATTATCAAAAAAATAAGCTTGGAAAGAAAAGGGTTGGATTCTTTTTGTAAGCTTAACGCATCTTGTATACGTATACTATTATAGTCTCCTAAGAATGCCAGATTATATTTGTATATGCCCAATTTCACCCGATTTCACCGAATCCCCCAGTACTGCTCGAGGGAACAGTAATAGGTAGGGATGACAGGATTTGAACCCGTGACATTTTGTACCCAAAACAAACGCGCTACCAAGCTGCGCTACATCCCTCCAATTAGTCTACAGTGTCATTGTAGAGAATTCCTGTCTTATTTTCCACATCGTTTTTTCTTCTAGCGATTCTATAATATAGAAATTCTCTGTCCATTTTGTCTTTTTGGTCTCATTTAACATATAGTATTAATAAAAGGCGTTAATCCATATGAAAGAAGGAACAGAATCCGTTGGAAAATTCAATGAGTGGGGGAATGCTCGATACCAAAAGGGCGTTTTTATGTTATGTGTTAAGAAAAATATTTACTGGATTAGTGTACGTTTCAATTTGAATTTGGGATTCCGTGTACAATTCTAGTACAATTATAAAAGGTCCTTAACTACCTATGCGTCTGATCATATATGTATTATCATTATGTATTACAATAAAATGAAGGGGGTTTTCAATGCGAGATCTAAAAACATATCTTTCCGTGGCACCGGTACTAAGTGCTCTATGGTTCGGGTCTTTAGCAGGTCTATTGATAGAGATTAATCGTTTTTTCCCAGATGCGTTGACATTCCCCTTTTTTTCATTCTAGTTATTATTCATTTTAGTTATTGACGTGGGAAGGAATAAAGAAGATTAGAGATACAATTAAATATCTGTCACTAATAAGTCGTTCTCTCTATTTCTCTTTTCTCTTTTTTTCTAATTTTTAGAAGAAGGGAGGAAAGAGAAAGAATAAAAGTGGATTTAACGCCTGTGGCACTCGGGTTCAAATTAGAAGTATATAAGAATCTACGAATATAGGAATGGAAGTAGAAGAGAAAATGTGGGTCTAGGGAAGAGGATTATCCAAAATACTGAAAGGAAGTCCTGTACTGTGCTTTGAAATATCGTTTAGAAATTTTTGTATCTTTTTTTAATATATTGCTTGCAACAAAATTTTTCATAATTAGATTGCACGTTAGTAACTTCTACTTTTTCTTTTCTTCTTCCTTTCAGATTGAAAGGAAAAGAGTTGAGTAAATTAAAAATCCAAAGGAGGTTCATGGCCAAGGGTAAGGATATCCGAATAACGGTTATTTTGGAATGTACTACTTGTGTTCGAAAGGGTGTTAAGAAGACATCAACGGGCATTTCCCGATATATTACTCAAAAGAACCGGCACAATACGCCAAATCGATTGGAATTGCGAAAATTCTGTCCATATTGTTACAAACATACGATTCACGGGGAGATAACGAAATAGCTCGAACCGAGAACTTGCACCCTCCCTAGGAGGGGAAAAATGACATTCTCATTATTTAATTATATAAGATAATTTCAATAGAAAGAAAGCAAATCCTATTTCTTTTTATGTATTCTAATTCATTTTCGAGATCCAGCCGAAACAGGATTGTCGGTTGAAAGGACTAAACTAAACAAACCATGGATAAATCGAAGCGACCTTTTCTGAAATCCAAGCGACCTTTTCTGAAATCCAAGCGATCTTTTCGTAGGCGTTTGCCCCCAATCCAACCGGGGGATCGAATTGATTATAGAAACATGAGTTTAATTGGTCGATTTATTAGTGAACAAGGAAAAATATTATCTAGACGAGTAAATAAATTGACCTTGAAACAACAACGATTAATTACTAGTGCTATAAAACAAGCTCGTATTTTATCTTCATTACCTTTTATTAATAATGAGAACCAATTTGAAAGAAAGAAGTCGACCGCAAGAGCCAGAAAGAAATATAAGTCGACTGTGAAAGATGGAAAAAAAAAAGGAAAAGGCGCCCGTGAGAGACCAAAAAAATAGGCTTACTCTGTCATTCATTTGAATGAAAATTCACGCCCGAACTCAAAAGCAGATTGCTGATTTGTTCGACAAATTCGACAATCCGGGTTTGCTTCTCGTGTCGTAAGACAAAAACAAATAAAAAATCGGATTCAGAAGTCAACCTCAAAAATTTTTATTGACTGTCTTCAGTCCTATTTCTTTTGACTACTTTATTTTATCATTTTTTATTCATTTTTACTCTACTTTCCCGGAGTTCATTCTCCGGGGAACTCCATTTAAATTACTCCGACAAATTCCTTCCAATTTACGTCTCTTATGATTTCCTCGGAAATTAGAGAAAGAAAATTTTTATTTGCTATAGCTATTTGCGCAAGTATTTTACGATTAAGAGACAACTGTCTCTTGTATAGATCGTGGATTAATCTACTATAACTATAGGATAGCCAGCCCTCACGAATTACTGAATTTAGTCGAGTGATCCACAAACGACGAAAATTTCTTTTTTGCCCATCCCTATCCCGATGAGACGAAGCCAAAGCTCTTATTTCTTGTTGAGGCTTTAAACGACTTCCCTGAAAGCTTGATACCAAGAAACGCGTTTTTATTCTACGTCTTCGAGCTATATATCCCCGACTAGTTCTGATCATTGAAGATGCATAAATGAAATTTTGCCGAATAACTCATTTGTCCGTTCTCTCAGTTATTCTTTTTCTCCTTTCTAGTCTATTAATAGGCAAATATCTTTTTCCAATGTATAAATTCAAAATTCCAACGGCTTTGGCTACTCTAACCTTCCTGACCACGATTTTTCTTTTTTTCGGCAGTTCACCTCGAACTTGGAAATGGTATTCTACATTCTACTAAGTATTCAAAAGATAATAAGAAATAGAAATTAGAAAGAAATAGTGGATTCCATCGTTTCTATGGTTACTTCTTAAACGGTGAGGTCTTCTCTATACACCGGAGCCTTTAACTTCAATTAATCAATACTAGTGGTAACTTGTATAGTTCACATTCTTTCGCTCTACCCATGAATTATCCAGTAAGTAGGTCTTTCACAACGAGCTCTACCTATACAGTAACGGTATTTTATTTTGAGAGTTGGCTGGGCAGCTGACCCTGTTAGTCCGTTCTTGTATCTTGTAAGAGGGCGAATCTTTGAAATTTTAACCAAGATTTCCTCCGCTTAATGGATAAGCATTTGCTACCACTGGAGAAGTCTTAACTTGAGGTCATTGGATTTATACCAATGGAAACCAAAAATTTCATACACAATGAAAGGCATCTGATCAATTTTTTAGTTCTAGATCATAAATGGAGTTAGTTTTTCCATTCTATCCTATTCACTGGTACTGATCTTTGATACTAGAAAATTGTTCTCTTTCCTTTGTTCTAGCTCATGATCTGAACGAGTCGCACATACACCCTAGTACACGTTCCTCGACGCTGAGGGCATCTTTTCAGAGCGGGTGATTTTGTGACATTTCTGATTGGCTGTCTTGTATTTCTAATAAGTTGTTTAATAGTTGGCATGTTGAATTATATATAGAATAGAATAGTTTAGATCGATCCGAACCGGATTACTCCTAGTAAACTCGGTCGGAGGGGGAGTCTCAAATGATGGATTCACTTGAAAAAAACAGGCGAAAGCCTATAGCATCAACAATTCCATACAAGCGGGCCTCTTCTGGTGTCATAAAAACATTTCTTTCCTGGTCTTCGTATATTACCCAGTAAGGGTGGGGCATTCTTGATACTAAAAATTCTGTCATCCGGCGACGTATTGCCATCACTTGGGATCCGTCCAGCCATTGTTCATCCGGGGATTCTTCACCAGTATAAGCACTAGCTGGTTGATGGATCATTATCCTAGAGTGAGGGCATGCTAGACGTTTAGTCAATGATCCTGAGGCCAAGGCAAAAGCTGCCATGGAAGCGGCCACTCCCATGCATGTTGTATGTACATCTGGTAGCACTGCGCCTATAGCACCATGAATAGACAATCCATAGATTACTCTTCCCCCCGGAGAATTTATATATATAAATTGCTCCTTGGTATTATCGTCCATATTGAGATATATCATAAGGCCAACAACGTGATTCGTCGTCTCGATAGTAAGCTCTTGGAATAAAAAAAATGCTCGTTCGCGATAAAGTCGATCGTGTAAAT